TTTTAGGGATAAGGAATAAATTAAACAAACAAACCATGGATAAATCCAAGCGACCTTTTCTTAAATTCAAGCGATCTTTTCGTAGGCGTTTGCCCCCGATTCAATCGGGGGATCGAATTGATTATAGAAACATGAGTTTAATTAGTCGATTTATTAGTGAACAAGGAAAAATATTATCAAGACGTGTGAATAGATTGACCTTGAAACAACAACGATTAATTACTCTTGCTATAAAACAAGCTCGTATTTTATCTTTGTTACCTTTTCTCAATAATGAGAAACAATTTGAAAGAACCGAGTCGACCGCTAGAACTACTGGTTTTAAAGCCCGAAATAAATAGGCTTACTTTTTCTTCACTTGAATCATAATTACAAGAATCTAGATTTGAGTGAATCTAGATTTGAGTGAATCTAGATTTGAGTATCGTGTCGTAAGAAAAAATGAATCGGAAAAAAATAAATCTGTTTTTATTGAATTGAACGTGTTCATTCATTTTGACTACTTTAGTATACTTTCTCATACTAATTTCTACTCTACCTTCCCGGAGTTCATTCTCCGGGTAACTCCATTTAAATTATTCTGGTGGATTCTTTCCAATCTACTTCCTTTATGATTTCGTTCGAAATCATATAAAGACAATTCCTATTTGATATAGCTATTTGTGCAAGTATTTTACGGTTAAGAAGCAACTGTCTCTTGTACAGATCGTGTATTAATCTACTATAACTATAGGATACTCCCCTTTCGCGAATTACTGCGTTTATCCTAGTGATCCACAAACGACGAAAATCTCTCTTTTTCCTATCCCTATCCCGATGAGCCGAAACTAAAGCTCTTATTTTCTGTTGAGTAATAGTTCTAGTAAGCCTTGAATGAGCCCCTCGAAAGCTTGATGCAAATAAACGAATTTTTGTTCTACGTCTCCGAGCTATATATCCCCGTTTAATTCTGGTCATTGAATAAATGAAACTTTGACGAATAACTAATTGATTGCCTTTCTTTCAGTTATTCTTTTCCCCCTTCCTAGTCTATTAATAACAAAACGAATTTTTCCAATGTATAAAATAAAAATTCCAATGGCTTTGGCTACTCTAACCTTCCCGACCACGATTTTTTTTTTTAGGTATTTCACTGCGAAATAAGACAGAACTAAGAAATTGTATTTTCCTAGGTATCAAAAATATAGTAAATAAAAGAAATAAAAAAAGAAATAGTGGGTTCCTTCGTTTCTATGGTTACTTCTTAAACGGTGAGGTCTTCTCTATACACCGGAGCCTTTACTTTATACTTTAATTTACTATTTAATCAACTAATTGATGTTATTGGGAACTTGTATAGTTCACACGCTTTGGCTCTACCCATGAATTATCCAGTAATAGGTCTTTCACAATCAGATCTACCTATACAGTAACGGTATTTAATTATGAAAGTTTGCTGGGTAGCTGACCCTCTTAGTCCGTTTAAATAAGATTTCCTCCGCTTAATGGATAACCATTTGTTACCAATGGAGAATTTCTTATCATCTTAAATTCAGGTGATTGGATTTACACCAACGGAAACCATAAACTTCATACACAATAGAGGGATATGGTAGAGTTTTTTTTTTTTAATAATGGATGGAGTTCCTTTTTCCATCCTATCCCATTCACCGGTACTGATCATTGATACTGTAAAAGTAGTTTTCTTGCTTTTGTGCCAGCTCATGATCTAAACGAGTCGCACATACACCCTAGTACATGTTCCTCGACGCTGAGGGCACCCCCGAAGAGCGGGGGATTTCGTGACATTTCTGATTGGCTGTCTTGTATTTCTAATAAGTTGTTTAATAGTTGGCATGTTGAATCGTATACATAATATGATGGGTTGGTTTAGATTGATCCTAACCGAATGATGGTGAATTACTTCTATTTAATAGAATATTCAATTCGAAGATAAAATCTCAAATCACAGATTTGCGCGAAATCCATGTTATTTTCCTTGAACCGCTACAAAATCAACAATTCCATAAGCTTGGGCTTCTGTTGCTGACATAAAAATATCTCTTTCCATATCTTCGTGTACAACCCAGAAGGGTTTGCCCGTTCTTTCTGCATAAACCCTTGTGAGGGTTTCACGCAGTTTCATCAGTTCTACCGCTTCCATGACAAATTCGCCTACTTGTGCCATATAAAAAGCACTATAAGGTTCATGTATCATTACCCTGATGATATAACAAAATAAAAGCTTCCCCTATCTCGCATGATAAAGCAAAGAGAAAAGAAAGATAAAGAATAGAAAAAAGATAGAATTGAACAACCGTACAGGCATCTTTTGTGCATACGGCTCTACAAGAAAATTGACCCCCCTCCTTTCTATTGAAGAAAGAGAAAATAGAATCTATCAGACTCAGATGGGTAAATAATCAAATTGCCATCCTTCCTTTCGGAGGAGTTCAAAAATACTATGATGGCTCCGTTGCTTTATATGTTTATTTTTTCTTTTTTTTGTCTGTGATTCAGC